TAAATTCGATTTAAAAAAAAAAAAAAAAAGGAATTAATCTATTTCTATATAGGATAAATTAAGGCAGAGATGTGTGTTCTTTTGTGCATATTGAAATTTGAATAGAGAATATGATGCTTCTTTCTTTTATAAAGAATCTTTTCTTTCCTGATTTCTATTGAATAATGTCAAAATTATTTTTCGTAAATAAATTAGGTATTCCGCGGGCGAATATTTACTGTTTTCTTTTTCATTTTTTTCTTTCATTCGTAGGTTCAATTCATGACTTTCAGAATAAATAATTCAATTTTTTCTTAGTTTGTTCCGCCATCCCACCTAATGAATTTTTAGAATTTTTTTGAATAGAATTCTACATAGTCACAGGTTCTGTCGTTCCCATAGCTTCTCTATTCATGGTTAGGTCTAAACTCTGCAATGGAGCTTCCAACAAAATTTGTTGTTGAGTCAATTTCCTTAGTTTTCTTAACTCAGGACTCTTTATTCTTTTTTATTAAAATTTCTCTTTTTTATGTATTTTTGAATTGAATATTTGATTATTGATGCTTTGTGACACTGCTTTTTCTTTTATCACATGATTTATAGACCATACATATTGGGATCATATAGCATTGATATCTTGTTCTTTCTTTCTATCACCCCTCCTTTTCTAAAAATCCTTTTTTTTTTACTAAACACTGGATAATCCTCTTTTTTCTCTATGAATTAGAGAAAAAAGATGAGATTTCAGTTGCTACAAATATATGATTTATTCATATAGTGACTGTTTCTTAGGATCTTGATAATACGAAGCAATAGGTTGGTTTTTAGTTTTTTTTTATTATGAAATAAGTTTTTAGTAAGGATTAGTTGATTTTTTCAATTCTAACTTTGAAAGAAAAAAAAACTAACGAATCACACACTAAGCATAGCAATTATACTAAAAGAGTCAATTCAATTTTGATTTAACCCTAACTAATTCGAATTCCTCGTTTTTCTCTAATAGAATCAATCAAAGAATTTGTCTTTTTTTTTTCTATCTTGGGGAAATCGATAAGAAATTTTCCCTCTTTGTGAATCAAATTCACTTATTTGTATCTTGACTCTATCCCCTAGTAACACACGTATACGATTACGGCGCATATTGAAAGATCGAAAACCCACAACGATTTGACTATTATGATGCAGACGTACGTGGAACATGATATCTTTGATGGGTTACAAGTCCTTTAGAAAGAAATTGCTCTCTTTCATTTAGATAACTCACAACGGTTTGATTTTTAAGATAAAAAAAAAGATATCTTTGATCGGTTCCACAATTATTCCTTCATAAAGAAATTGCTCTTTTTTATTGATATCTATGTTGGTTTTTCTTTTTTCTTTCATATCTTTTTCCTCGATTATATGGATTAATAGACTTAACTGCTAAATAACGTAAAAATAATTATAATTATTTCTAAAATACAAAATTATTATTATTTTTTTTTATTGACAGCTTTTTTTTCTATTTTTTTGAGGATTACCATATATAACACAAAATCTCTCCTCCAATTCTTTGAAGTCGAGCTTCTCGATCTGTCATTATACCCTGAGAAGTAGACAGAATTACAATTCCTATTCCACCTAGAATCTTAGGAATTCGTTGATATTTCGAATAAATTTGTAAACTGGGTCGGCTTATGCGTTTTCAAAAAATAGTTCTAGTTGCTATAAATATAGAAAGACAAAGTCATTTTTTTCTACTTTGCTCTACTTTCTAAATATCCAAATTTTTAAGCCTAAAACTCCATTGATAGTTTGAATTGTATGAGAACAATAATCTATTTTGGCACAAATTATTTGTAGGGGAAGTTTACCCTTTCTTTTACCTTCTTTACGTGCGATCTCTTTTCCGTCGATACGGCCTGCGAGTTGAAGTTTTATTCCTTTTGTATCTGTTTCTTTAGCTAAATCAATAGCTTGTTGCATTGTCTTTCTAAAGGGGACTCTATTTTTTAATTGTAAGGTTATAAATTCTGCAAGAAGATTAGGTTGGCTATATAATTGTTCAGCTCTTTTGAGTTGAATACGAATTAATCTGGGGTATATAGAAAAGAATTCTTGTTTTTTTACATTTTTCTTGAATTTTGCCAAACATTTCCCTTTTAATAAGAATTTTGGTACGAATCCGCTATAGATGATGACTCGTATAAATGTTTTTTGTGTTCTAAATCCTTGTTTTTCAATTTCTATACGTATAATTCCTTCAAAGCCTAAGGGAGGTAAGGGAGGTAAAGATATTCTCTTTTTTTTACTTTTTTGTTTTTTATTCTTTTGCTCTATTTTTTTTAATTTTTCTAAATATTTCTTGGTACCAATTTGTAAACCTTTTTTGATTCTATATTGTACATAATTCTTGAAAAAATTTCGTATTTTTTGATCTTCTTGTATACTCGTAGAATAATTTTTTGGTTCTTCAAACCAAACAGAATGATGACTATGGGTTGTACCAAGTCTGAAACAAAGTGGATTTGTTTTTTGTCCCATAATTCTCTATTTTCTTTTTTTCATCCATATCTTTTTAAATGAAAAGGAATCTAAATTTTAGATTGATTTAATAAAGATTTCGGTTTTTCCTTGAGTACGACTTTTATAAGACATGTGCTTCTTTTTATTGGATAACTATGTCCTTGAGCACGGGGTCTTGCCTTTTTTCTAATAGTACTTCTATTGACTTCGGCTTTACTAATGAATAAATCAGCTTCGTTTAAACCCATATTATGATTAGCATTTTTTGCTGCAGAATAAACTAATTTGAAAATGGGATAAGATGCTTGATAAGGCATGAAACTTAGTATCATAATTGTTTCTTCATAGGAACGTCCGCGAATCTGATCAATTACTCTTCGCGCTTTGGAAACAGAAATACCTATATGTTGAGCTAAAACTTGGACTCCTTTACTTGAACTTGAGTTCTTTTTCATAGGGTTATCCGCTAGCTTTTTAAAATTTTTCATAAGATTCTTTCTCCTTATGTTTGATCCCTATTTTTTTTGATTCTTCATTACAGATTTATTATCGTTATCATTTATTGCATCTATCCCCCAAAAACGGGTAGGCACGAATTCTCCCAATTTGTAACCTATCATAGATTCTGTTATATAAACAGGTATATGTTCCTTTCCATTATGAATAGCGATTGTACGGCCAACCATGGAGGGTGTAATAGTAGATGCCCGAGACCAAGTTCTTATGATTTCGTTCTCCTGCCCCATTTTTATTTTTTCCGTTTTTTCCGATAAATGCTTAGCTACATATCTTTTCTTTTTCTTTGCTACATATCTTTTCTTTTTCTTTGCTACAAATCTTTTGTTTTGACCTATCACAGTTGATTACTCCTTTTTTTGCATAGTAAAGATTGGCATTCTATGTCCAATATCTCGATCTAAGTATCGAGGTCAGAATAAAAACAATAATGATGAATGGAAAAAAGAGAAAATCCTTTCTTTAGCTAGATAAGGGGCGGATGTAGCCAAGTGGATCAAGGCAGTGGATTGTGGATCCACCATGCGCGGGTTCAATTCCCGTCGTTCGCCCATCACATTATTTCGAATTCCAAAAATTCGATTTTGAATATTCCTATTTACGGCGACGAAGAATCAAACTATCACTATATTTTCTCCTTTTCCTAGTTCTTCTTCCAAGCGCAGGATAACCCCAAGGAGTTGCGGGTTTTTTTCTACCAATTGGGGCTCTTCCTTCACCGCCCCCGTGTGGATGGTCCACAGGGTTCATAACTACTCCTCTTACTACAGGACGCTTACCTAGCCAACACTTCGATCCAGCTCTACCCAAACTTTTTCGGTTCACCCCAAGATTACCCACTTGTCCGACTGTTGCTAAGCAGTTTTGGGATATCAAACGAACCTCCCCAGATGGTAATCTTAATGTGGCCGATTTACCCTCTTTTGCAATCAGTTTCGCTACAGCACCTGCTGCTCTAGCTAATTGTCCGCCTTTTCCATGTGTGAATTCTATGTTGTGTATGGACGTGCCTAAAGGCATATCGGTTGAAGTAGATTCTTCTTTTTTATCAAAAAAACCCCTTCCCAAACTGTACAAGCTTCTTCCAAAGCATACGGCTTTCTAGATGTATATGATGATATAGAAAAAAATAGATCTTTTCATCGTATAATGAAGTATCACATGAGTGGATATTTAGGAATCCTAATCTCCCGAATCATTCATATTATCATCTTCTACATCCTAGGTCTCTCCGTTCCGTCATCTGGCTTATGTTTTTCATGTAGCATTCAGACCGAATGACTCTATCAAATTACGTCGATACTTACACATATTACGGGTAACGTAGGAGACATCTCTTCGGGGGATCTTCATTACCACTGCTTAGCTTTCAATTCGCCTCTGACCATCAAATGAAATGTGAATAACCCGTCCTCCTCTCTTTGAAAGAAGGGGCGCTTCCAGTTCTGTGCGTGCTTCAAACAATTTTCTCCATATTACCATATCTCTAGAGTCAATAATTTTCTATGAGAAACTACTGAACTCAATCACTTGCTGCCCTTACTCAACAGTTTTCTGTTGAGGTCTATTCCATAGAGGTACTCCAAATGGATTAGTGATCGATTTCTAGGTTTTGTCGTAAACCTAATTGGTTACTTCCAATTACGTAAATCAATAGTTCAAACCGCACTCAAAGGTAGGGCATTTCCCATTGATATAGGAACTCCTTTACCAGAAAAAATGGTATCTCCAATTATAGCTCCTCTGGGATGTAAAATATATCTCTTCTCACCATCCTCGTAGTGTATAAGACAAATGTATGTATTTCGATTAGGGTCGTATTCTATGGTTACGATTCTACCAGATATGTCTTTTTGATTCCGTCGAAAATCGATTTTACGGTATAGACGCTTATGACCCCCCCCTCTATGCCTTACGGTAATAATTCCTCTGGCATTACGACCTTTACTACAACGATGTCGTCCATAGATCAAATTATTTCGTGGATTGGATTTCATTTGACTTTCTACGGCTCCATTGCGTGTGCTCCGACTAGAAGTTTTGTATAAATGTATCGCCGTGTTATTAAGTATTTTTCTTTAAGTTCTTTTCTCTAGAAGAGGTGGAATAGAATAAAGAATCTCTAGAAGAGGTGGAATAGAATAACCCGGTCGAAGCGTAATGATCATACGCCTGTAATGCATTGTATGTCCCATAATAGGTGCCATTCTTCTACCCCTTTCGGGGTAGAAGATGACTATTCATAGCTATTACCTTAGTTCGACTCAATCCTTGATTTCTTTCTTTGTTGATCCTGATTCGACATTAGAAGTATGTATACAAGGTCTTCAAGTTCTTCCTCGTGTAATAATTTGTCATTGTTGAACAAATGGTTATCTACTTCTCCTTCCTCTCGGTATCTTAGGAGAATTTCTCCTTTATTAAAAAAAATATATATATATAATATATATATATTTCTATATATAGAAATCTATTCCTCTATGTATTCTTCTCTTTCTTTTTTCTAAGAATCTCATAGGGATCAATAGAAACTATATTCTCATCCGTAGGATCCCAAGTACCCGAATCAATCAATCAAAGATTCGATTCGATCTAAACTCTCCATTGGTAAATGAAATGCACCATGTTGACAAATAGATTTGTTTTTTTGTGCATATTTTTTGTAAATGGATGTCTCACAATTTTCACAATAAGTCCATAAATGAGCCTATCGCGCAAATACATCCTCTGGATTTTGGTATTTCATTAAAGATTCATTCTTCCCCAATAAGCGAAGACTTTTTCCTCTAACTACTGCATATTTGATTCCATCCATAAATCCATTTTCTTCCCTATGAGTTTTAGTATCGATCAGAATTCTAGTTCTTACTCTTCCTATGTTAGGGTATGAATATACTATACCAATTAATTCGTTATGGAAGATCCCATTGAGCCAATTCCGATAGACTTTTTGACCCTTCCTATTAGGGTGCATCCAGTAGGAATTGAACCTACGAATTTGCCAATTATGAGTTGGGCGCTTTAACCATTCAGCCATGGATGCAATTAATGAAATAATATTTCTGATCATAATCTCCACATTGGATCAAGAACGGGGTCAGAGGAGCTAATTCGTATAAAGCCATCGAACCGGCCCAACCAGCAACTAGAGCTGTGTGCATTATAGAAACAGAAAGCAGTCGACCGGGATCATTCAATACGACAGTATGAACACGATACCAAGGTAAACCCATGGAAATACCCCTTTATCAAAGAGAAATAGAAACTTGATTTTATCGTACGTATTAAACTAAGAAGACGATATATTGTGTACCTAAACTTTTTTTTAGTAGATTCTGTGGTTCATTTTTATTTCATCTCATTGAAAAGAAAAATAAGGGAACAACTCTGTTCGTAAGAACAAAGAGAAGCAGATCTATTCTATACCCGATAAGTACCAATACGCAAGGGGAAGATTGCATTATTGGAGAATAAATGGATACTTATTCGAATGATCAATCCTTTCGTTACAGTTTTTTTGAATCCATTCTGTCTTACTCTATCAAAAAACCCTTCCATGTATCAAAATCAAAGAGAAGAAATCGGTGTATCAAAATCGATGTATCAAATAGAAGAAAAAGGAATGAAGACAAGAAATCATGGATTTTCACCTTTCCTTATTTAAGTGAATAAAGGATATGCATTTTTTGGTTGAAATTTTTGAGTATAGGAATACCAAAAGTATCTTTTCGCCGTCCTGGAACCGAAAAGCTTGGCTTGACATATAGTGTGACTTGTCAAACATATTGGGTCATATGAGATTGACCCGTTCTCTTCCCCGATCAAGATATCCGCTGTTTCGCCGAAGAGATATTGTATTGAGTAAACCATCATTCATTCGGAGCACGAAGTCAAATTTCTCAAATTTCAATATGAAAAAAAAATGATATATGTCTTAATTGATACGATTTGTATTACTTAATCTTTTCTTGATATCAAATATATGAATGAAAAAAGACAGAACAGAGATATATCTTAGAATTGAAAGGATTGTGATTCCTTCACTTTTTTTTGAATTCAATTCGAAAAATGGATATTAAAAGTAAAAGCCGCCTTATATTTTCTTTTTATTATAGTTACTTCCAGAATCGAGATTAATATGCAATTAATCATTGCAGCAATAAAATGGAATCAGCTTTTTTATCTGTCTGTTCTGATCTTCTAATGAGTGCAAACCTTTAGGTTTCTAAAATAGCTAATTCGTTAATACAATACTAGAAAAATTTCGTTTATGATAAAAAATTCGTTAATACGAGAAAAAATTACTTAATAAATACAATACGAATAAAAAGAAAATATTTTTCATTTTTATCGTATATATATAAAATAAATAAGAAAAATATGGAGGATCATGAAAACTCTCATTGATTTCGGCCAAATGCAGGCTGTCGTAAAGAATTTTTTAAAGACTTTGATTTTTGTTCTAGCAGGAGTCTTTCTCTATCGTGTCCACAATCAAAATCTAATAGAAAGAAAAAATCTCGATTTGAGGGGGCTTCTTAGTTCGGTTGAATGCAGGGAAGAATCTTTTTGTTCTTCCAATAACTTGGTTGTTTCGCTTCCAAAAGGAAAAACCTTTTCTGGGAGTTTTTTTATGGATGGAGAAGAAATTCATTGTGTTCTTCCAAGAAAGAAAAAGTATATCTGTATCATTCGGAGTTCCTGGTGGTCGAGAAACCTGATCATAAAAAATAGGGACTTGATTTGTAATGAAACCGTAGCTGGAATTCAAATCTCATTCAAAGATAGAAATAACAAAGATCTTGAATTTCTATTGTTGTGTATACATGATCCATCCGATGGTTAGTTGGGGGAAGAATCCGCACGAATCGAATTTTTGGTTCGACAATGTGTGGTTGGGAAATCGGTTTATTAGGAAAGGAAAAAATATCTTATGCAATATTGAATATGATTTAACAAGATCGAATCTCATTGAAGTAGAAAATTCCAGCCAATTGAAAAGAATTATATTGTTTATTCGCAACAAAATAATTTCTTCTTTGTACGTCGGTAAAAAAAAAACAATTTTTTTTGACTCTTTCTCTGCGAATCTCTGACACACAAATACCTCACGATCAGGATTTTCCACAAAGGGGTAACACAAGAGATAACTTGTACAAGTCTTTTATGTATAAATTATCTAAATTCTATCGAAAAATTTATAATAAGTTTTACGGATCTTTTGTTTTTCCAAGGACTCTTTATCCAAAGAAATCCAATCTGGAATCCTTAAGATCTTTCATCTCGCCACCAAGAAATTTTGATCCAATTACAGCCGATCCAAAATTCTATAGCTATAGAGAAAGTTCCTCGATCACGGACTTTTTAGAAATTCTTTGGAGATTTTATTCATCATATATGAATCGATCTGATTCAAAAGTTAAGAACTTGCATCCGTATCTCAGTGTCAATTCAAACATGGAGTGTTAATCAAATCCATGTTCTAAGAAATCTTTACCATCCGGAAAGAAAGAAAACTGGAGTCTTTTTCGTTTTCGAAGCAAAAAAAAATATGTTAATAAACGTAGGATCAAGATAACCTTAAAAAAAAAAAGATCTGATTTCTGTGATCTTTTTCGAGGGAGATATTAAAGATAAAAAGATAATATTTATTACTACGAGTGCAATATTTACAAAAAATATCTCCCCACGATCTTAACTACGAGTGGGTTCAAACTTATAAGATCCATCCTTTCCGAGATTTATTTCAACTTGATATTACCAAACTTGGTATCAAAAATTCAAGATATTTTTGATATACCATGGGTAATTCTTGAGAAGATTTTTATGAAATGGACTCGGATAAGTGAGAAGATCCTTATGAAATGGACTCTGATAAGTGATAAGTGCGAAGATTTGAACTCTTTCTTTTGTAATGGGAGAAAAGGATAGAAAAAAATTTCAGTGAGACATTACTTCTTCGGTCCGAACCAAGGAATCCGTTAGATATGATGCAACAGAAATCTTTTTCTATCCATTATGATAGATTGAGAAATGAAATAGACGAATCGGAGTTTGAAGAAGGGCACGAAGCGGTGAACCCGCACGAGATAGAAAACGATTTCTTCAATCAAATAGTTTCAAATAGTTCGGTCTGCTAAAATAAGGCGCTATCTATTTGATAATCTCGAAATTGAGAATATCCATATGAAATCCGGATTTCTTTATTGGGCCGAGTCTTTTCAGGGCAAGTGGCCTCTTGATCACGAGGAAGATAAGCTTCAAGAGGAGGAGCTTCAAGAGAAAGATTCGGAGTTCTTGCAGAGTGGAACAATTCTGTACCAGAAAAAAGAGAGATTTTCCAAAGAACAAAGCGTTTTTCTAATAAACCGATTCATTTGGGAACCTCCGCAGCCATTCTTTTTGGTAGTCATACGGCTGGACTTTTGGTTTTCACGTCGAGAATTGTTTGAGAAGAGGTCTGACCTAGACCTAGATAAGTATCCTTCTTCATCTTTCAATGAAAATTGGTTCAATAAGCAAAAAAAGCACACTGAATTGTTGGCTCGTCGTCAGAGATGGCAAAGAAGACTTAGAATCCATAGTTCCTTATGTAAAGGATCTTTCTCTTCTCATATTCTGTTGGAGAGTTATCAGTATTTAGCAAATCTGTTCCTATCTAAGGGAAGGCTCTTGGATCAAATGAAAAAAATATTGTTGAGAAAGAGATGGCTTCTCCCGGAGTAAATGAACCATTTGATTTGTGGAACAGGAGAAAGATTTCTCCATTCCTTATCCGTAAAGATATATGGCCATGAAAAAGGGGATTAAGTGGAAGAGGATTGGCCGGGTGGTAGAGTCGTGGAAACACTTGTTTATTCGATATTTTCGACCTTAGTTCATATGCTACTGTTGAAGCATG